TTTTATATTTAACACCAGTTTCTACTAGCATTACTATGTTACGACTTACCTCAATTTAATTATTCGAGGGCGCCGGGCGATTTGTACGCATTCCATAACTCTATTCAAATTTCTTCTATCAAAAGTTTTACTAACAAGTACACCTTCAACGCACATATAAGCATGCATCTCCGCAGATTTACAAAAAATGTAACTCAGCTAAACCCTTTAGAACCTACACGTTTACCTGAATTGCTATAGAAGACTAACCTGAAACGAAATGTTATAAGCGATGGGGCTTAAACATTTTTAGAGTCGTGTTCACGCCTGTATATATTATGTTAAGTTCTTCAACCCCCAAAAGCCTGTCTCAACGGCGGTATGCAAAGTATACTAAAGGTAAAATGTTCGAGGATCATCAAATTAATCGCCAAGTTCCCCTAACCGGATTTGGAACACCGCCAACCTCTTTGGTTTTTAAGCACGTTTGCTCGTAGTACCCGCACACCACTGGAAAGCTTTAATACTGGGGTACAGATCCCTGTCTCAGCTATGCAGCCTTATTAGGTTATATTGTTAAAACTATCTTATTTTCACTACTCCATATATCATTTTATACTATAGTTACATTTTACCGTGCCTATTTCGTAGATAACTGTTTTTTTCTTACTCATTACTAACATACGACAGTCATTGGCTGGGGTGAAACAGACTGACCGCGAATGCTGGCACTTTTTTTATTCCACCCTCATTCCCGATTACTTACTCTATATCTCCATATTTTGTCAATGCTCCGCACTGGTGTAGAGTTCTCCTACCGCGCCCATTATCGAGAAACTAAAAAACACTTAAAGAAACTATACAAACATATTTAAAGCACCTAGAAACCCCCTTCTTCGCCTAACTTCGTAAGAGCTCCGTTGAGATTATAGTAACCATACGCGTATATTCGTTTAAGATAAGACCATAAGTCTTATCAAACTATACCTGCCGTTACAAGTCATCTAAGACTTATGATTTCCGACTTACTTATTTGGCTTAATAAGAATAATGAAGCAGACCTTTACAAAAGCCCTACTTCAATCTTATAAGAATTTCGTACTTGTTTATCGTAGACCTCTCACTATTCGCTAAAATACCATGTGCAATCAAAGGGATAACCAACGCAGTATCATGGGCAGTACAATCAGACATTAATTTAGCTCCCACAATAAAGCTAAATCTTAAGGCTTCTAGCCTTAAAAAAAGTAAGGCCATAAATAAACCCTAATAAAAACACCGATTCACACCACGTCGACAAAATGTCAATAAAGCACCGCACACTTTAGACCCACATAGGAACGTCGATATGAGAAATGGTTATAATAAATTCGAACCCAGCATACCCTTAAAAAACAAATACCCAGAATAACATGTATACCGTGAAACCCAGTTAAAATAAAGAAACAACCGCCAAACGTCCTATCCCTAATACAAATCCTAGATCACCGATACTCAAGAGATTGAAGGTATATAAAAATACTACCTAATCCTAGTGATAAAAATATTGATACTAGAGCCTGGTTTCGGAGCCTATTTAAGTCTTTTTTCTTCATGAAATATTTTCCTATCAAGATTTTTTTCTCTTTAAGGATGTTTTGAACATTTTCTTTTACATTACGGCCTTTTTTTACTTTCTTACCAACTTTCGCTATATCTATCTCTAACTGCTCTTTAAACAAAAAGAAATTATAATTATTTGGGCTAAACTTTCTTATACACTCTACGCATTTAGTACACCACGTAACCCTCACACCTGACCTTAATAGTAAAACTGTGTTAACTCTAGGGATTTTTCATGGATCTATAGCAGAGATCCCTACAGGAGGCCATCTCCCTAGCAAAACCTGCCTCTTCTCCCCCACGCCGTAATAGTACCATCTAGCAAAAAACGATCCAAAGAAGAATACTTCAGAGACTACAAATATAATAAACCCTCACCATAAGTTTTGCTTTACCCGAGAAGTATAATGCCCTTTAAAATTACCTTCGTAAATTATATCTATTCACCACCCAAACAAGGACCCTATAAGAAAGACTCAAGAAAACAAAGCACTGAGTAAGCTATAAAACATCATCCCACCGTGAACGGCACAAATAAACCTAGACACCACCCCTAAAACCCCTAAAGACACATAGATAGGTCAGGGGCTTCTTTTTAATACTGTAAACCCTGTCCGCGCCACAAAGAAAGAAACAGACTTGAACTGCTTATGAAACAGATTAGAAATCCCCTCACGACCAACCTTTCTCCCGAATTAGGGCAAATGTGCCAATTTCAAGATGCAAGCCTGACCTTTTACTTAAAGTACTAATTCATTAAGTCTTTAGATTTCTCCTTCTTTAAAGTTGCAAATTAATATTTTATATAAACTAAAAGACCTTTCATTAAGAGTTAGAGAACCTGGTGCTTACTGAAGTTTACAAGACTCCTATTATAACATATTAACTACTAACTCTTTTAAGCCTGGTTTCTCCACCTCCTTTTGATTAACAGTCAAAAATTCTAAATGAACTAAAGCTCAGCATAATAGAGGGCAAAATGAATTACCCCCTTAGAGACCAAAACTCTACGTGCTCTGTACACCACCCTATCTATAATAATCAGACATGAACCCTCTGTTTGGAAGACAGAAATACTCTTTATACTATTATTATGCCTACCGGAGGGGACATTTCCCATCTCCAAAGCTTAAATTTGACGCATATTTCTGCCACTCAGGTAGAGTAAGGCAGAATGCTCCTTATGACCCGAAACCATACACGCTACTTACGCCACTTACCCTAAAGTGTGAGATCTACCCTCTTCAGTACTTGAAATACTACAGTCTCTATAACTTAACACTCCATGTTCTAGGGAAAAATTAACCACTTTGGCCCCTTCAAAGCCACGTTCTGATTTAAACTACTGAAACCCTTTTACCTTCAAGGGGGAAGTTCTCTCTTTTTTGGTGTAAGCAAAACGCACTATTTATATACTACCCCTTGAAGTTCCTGACAAGTTTTGTTGCATCTAAGAGTTAAAAGCTCCTCGCTTTATTTTTAAGCTACAAGAACTCTTTATATTCCTCCTTTACTTCTCTATTTACTTGATCAGGGCACCCTTGTATTTACCAGCAACCCTAACGCAGAACACCATTACCAAAAACAGTAAAACCCTAAATAGCCTCATCCCAATACTTCAGTCATTCCTTAGGTACAGAACCCTTTCAAATACTCCAACTCCCCTATCCTTTCCAATAAAGTTAACTCCAAGGACAAAAAAAAAAAAAAAAAAAAACCTCATGGGGAATACTAATCATATTCTGTATCTTGCTTTGACAGATTTAAACAACTTATTTTGTTGAGCAATTAATTTCTCTGCCTCCTTCTTCTCTGTTATTAAGGGAACTAACGCAATTCTGTAAGCAAACACTACCAAAATCCCTCTTACGATACATATAAATAATGAAAAACCATAAACCCCATTAAAAAATCTTACGACACTTCTTATTCTAATTGTTAATAACAACAATGAAAACCCAAAAAATATAGGGTGGTCATAACGCCTCATTACATTTATTGAGCCTAAACAACACAGCACTAAAAAAAACTCTAAAATAATAGGAGAGAAGATTATTTCTATACTCAGGGTATGAACCCGATAACTTTCTTAGTTTACTCCTATTTCTTTTTAAGGTAGAGGTCATAGAGTAGACCTCTCAGGATTGACAATCCTATATTTTATATAAACTACTCTACCTAGATACACACGCTCGCAGAAAAAGATTTTTGAACCTTATATTTTGGGCATGAGCCAAACAACTTCTTTAGTTTATCTCTACTTCTTCCAGCTAAAGAGGGGTTTTTCACCATAATTAAGGTTACAACTTAACACCTCTACAGACGCCTCTTCAAACCTTATTATGGAGGATCTTGAGTGAATCGAACACCCTCTAGTTAGGTTCAAGCTAACCCCTATCCAATAAAAAATCCCTTAGACCTCTGTCATCTTCAGTTTGAAAGACTGACGTGTTGTTTACACTATAAGAAAACCAATCAACAATAACTGTTATCCTCACTTCCACAAAGGGACATTTTTACTTAAACTAGATCAGCTACACTACACTATAAAGGTATCTAAACAAAAACCCCCCATAAGCAGTACAAACATTACAAATACTGACGAAAAAACATACCGAGGGCTCAGGTTTGTGTTTCTATTTTCTACTGAGCTAAAGCCTCCATGTCTTACCAACCCGTAAAGAATAAGACAATAGCACCCAGAGATAAAACACATCAACCCAGCTAATAGCCCAAATAAAAAGTTTCTTCATATCAGGCTTCCAACACAAAATACCTCCCTATAAAAATTAAGGGACGGAGGAACCCCTATATTTAATACACAAAACAAAAATCATAAGGCAGAAAAAATCGGAAAAATTCGTAGCACCCCTCGACCTAACAGAACATTCCGAGAACCACAAATATCATATGATCTCGCCGCTAAAGAAAATAGAATAGGAGAACATAATCCATGCGCAAATATTACACACACACAAGCTATTTTTCCGATACTATAAAAACTTAATAGACTCCCCAATCTTATCCCTATATGACCAATAGAAGAGTAGGCAATCAGAGATTTTAAATCCCTCTGACACATACAAATAAGCCCTCTAAGTACTCCCCCCCAAAGGGCTACTACCAAAATAAACTGGGTGATGAATCTAGAGTAAATTTCTACTAACCACATGAAACGAATAAGCCCGTACCCTCCAAATTTTAGTAAAATTCCGGCTAATAGTATAGACCCGCTTAAAGGTGCTTCCACATGAGCCTTAGGAAGCCACCCATGTACCCCATAAACAGGCAACTTTACTAAAAACCCCAGAGATATAACAAGCCATGGTCATTCTATATCTACTAAACGAAAGCTTCTTATCATTTTCCCCAAAAACATGTTGTCTCTTCCAACATACGACCATATTCACATGAAGCCTATAAATAGGGGTAAGGAAGAGCTAACGGTATAAAGTATTATAAAAGTGGCAGCTTGTAATCGCTCCGGACGATAACCTCATTTTAAAATCAAAAAAAAAGTTGGAATAAGGGTAAACTCAAAAAAAAAATAAAAATCCATTCACCTGCACGATTGAAAAAAAAAGAACCTCCCTAAACAGACGAAGAACACTATTTCTACAATACTAAATCCCCCTATTTTTGGTATTCTTTCACTTTTGATATCCTTACTCCTTCTTACCAGCCTAACTATTGTAACTAAAATACATAGGATAATTATTAATAGGCTTATTTCATCCATACCAACTCACTCTCTAACTAATATATAGTTATATCTAGGTAAAAAAAATATTCTGGCCAATACCCTAACACCTAACACCAAAACTGTTCAACCAATATTCTCAAATACAAAAGCCCATAAAAAACAGGCTAACCCAACAATAGCTATGTATCTTATACCAACTAAAACCTATAAGGCCGCTTCACACTCCACCACAACGAACATACAACAAAAGCATAGCATAACCATAAAACTAGAAATACTACAAAACAAAAAATTGGGGCAAACTGAGCCATTATTGATCTTATCAATTCTGTTCTTAAAGCTATATTACTTAAAACTTCTAATAGAAAACTAGCGCAATAAAACAAACACAATAAAATAAAACTAACCCAATTAAACTAAAGTTTATTTTACGTAACTTATTTCTTAACCCAAGCACTATAAGCTTTATACCACTCTGAAAAACATAGCCCCGAATTACTCTTATCTCTACATTATTTACAAATTTAGACACATGAGTCAAAAAAAATTTCCTAATGATATTGCCTCTTATTAGTTTTAAAAACCACATTCTCCTAAGAGCTCCTTTTAAAGTTATAAACCTACTAGAAGCATTAAGAACAATAAATAACACAATAACATTAAATAATAACATTGCTAAATTTCTTAAGAAGGAGTAAAAAACACCTCCTTGCAAAAATAAAATCTTATGCTCAAAACTCCTTAAATATGTTTGTATTAAAACAGCTATCCCAGCCGCCCCATTTGATATAAGAACAAGAGACATAACATAAAACCCATTTTCTATTTTAAAATGCCCCCAAGAACAAGCCCCTATTTCTATAAGCATTAATATTATTATTCGAATAGCATAACATACTGTAAGCCCTAAAGAGACTAACAGTAGACAATAGCTAATCCATCTACAATTTCCCACTAAATAGCTTCCTATAATTAATTCCTTAGAATAAAATCCAGAAAGAAACGGAAGACCCATCAGAGATAAGTTCCTAAAAACCAATAAGCATCTAGTCAAAGGAAGTTTAACTCAAATACCCCCTAAAAAACGAGCATCCTGATAGCCCCCACTATAAAAAATAACTCCGCCAACACATATAAATATCAACGCTTTAAAAAATGCATGAACTAGCAGATGAAAATACGCTACTTCATTAGCCCCTATTCTAAGAGTAAACATTATTATTCCCACCTGCCTTAATGTAGAAAGTGCAACAACTTTCTTTATATCAACCTCCAATCTTCCTCTCCTTCCAGCTATGATAATGGTAATAACCGAAACAACTATTAAAGTTCCTCTTTCAAGCTCACCTAAATATTCCATAAATCGGATTAAAACATAGACACCGGCAGTCACTAAGGTTGAAGAATGAACTAATGTTGAGACCGGGGTTGGCGCCGCTATCGCTTCAGGCAGCCAGGCAGAAAAAGGAACCTGAGCTCTTTTAGTTATCCTTCCAACTATAATTAAGCCTCCTAGTAAAGAGGCCCTAAAAATAACACCTCTCATATATCTAAACCTTAAAAAACAGCTTAGAGTGCCAATTACTATAATAAAGCACACATCGCCAATTCGATTTCTAATTGCAGTAATCATGCCTGCCGACAATGACTCCCTATTTACATAGTAGACTACAAGAAGAAACGACACGACCCCTAACCCGTCTCAGCCAACCATTATTCCTCAAAACCCAGGAAATATAATTAAAATAACTATTGACAAGACAAAAGCTTGCATTAGATGAGTGAACCGTTCTAAAAAAGTGTCGTGGGCTATGTAAAAATTTCTAAAGACTCCTACACACCCAGAGATAAACAAAACACTTCTTGCAAACCTACACCTTACTCAGTCAACCACAAATAAAAACCTTATCTCACTTAAAACCTTTTCTCTCATTTCTCACTCCAGAACCAATACTACCCCATCCGTTAGTTTTATAACACCTATTAGAAGAAGGAACCCTGCACAAAACAGAAAATAAGTAATTACCCCGTTTATTACACAAAAATAATCTTACATTAAAGTACAGCAACTGCACTACTCATCCATTTCCCAGTCTAAGGTTCCTTCATTGAGCTCATGAGCCAACCCTAAAACTAAAACTAGTAAAAACACGAACCTCCAAATCTTTCTTATAATTCCTAACTCAGAAAAATAACTCATAACCCTAAAAACATACGGGAAGAACAAGACCATCTCTAAGTCAAAAACCAAGAAAAGAAGAGCCAATAAAAAGAATCGGAGAGAAAAAGGTATTCGGCTCCTTCTTATAGGGTCAAACCCACACTCAAACCTAGTAAGCTTATCCCTCTCGTAACGCCACTTTTGGCTAACTATCACAGCTAACCCTATAAACCTCAACCCCATTAGCATAACACAAGAAGAAACCCCTATTAAACTATTATAAGATCTCAAAGCTTCCCTTCTTTTCTCAAAAAATCACACTAAATTCTATTATCTAATTTATTACTCAGGTTTAACCACCACTTCTGAAAGGTAAGACACTAATAATGCATAAAAGACCATTCTTTGTAACGTTATCATACAAAACTCTACCAGCCCTAAAAATAACATAAATATAAAATATAAAGCCCCGGAAAGCACAGACCCCCTTAAGATAAAAATGCCATACCTAAAAGGGAAAAAAAGCCCTAAAATCAAAGAGGAGATAATCTTTATTGCGATATTACCTACAACAATATTTAGTCTAAGTCGTGCTGCTAAGGTAACAGGACGCATTAAAATTCTAACACATTCCGAACCAATTACAACCATTCTTACAGGGAAAGAATTTCCTTCATAAATCCCTTTAACCCAGGCTAAGCGCCAATTTGAATTAAAATTTATAACGAAAGTTATATATCAAAAGGGGATAGACAAAGCCCCCCTAATTACAACATGCGCACCTAATGAAAATCTATAAGGGAGCAACCCTATTTCACAAATATTTCATAGTATAAAAAACAGTCTTATTATTAAATGAGGAGTTCCAGCTCAAATCTTAGATATTTCAGGTATACCCTCTAACAACGAATCCACCAAAAAAAATAGAAAAATCTCTAATTGCCTGAAATCATAAAAGTAAACTGAAAAACAACATAAATAAAATAGTAATAAAAGACCCCCATGCCACGGGAGGATGCAATCAATAAAACTACCTCTCCCCAAAAAGTAGTCGAATACTCTAAATATATCGCTTATCATTCTTATTCTTCAAATTAGAAAACCTAATTTCTTTACCATAAACTATTCAACAACTTAAACAGCCAGTTAATCTTATTAACCAACAAAGAAAAACCTTACACCTGGATCCTTTCGTACAATAGGAATAAACACTAAAGATAGAAACCAACCTAGCTCACGCCGGTCTTAACTCAGATCATGTAGAGATTTAAAAGACGAACAGTCTTACATTTTTAGCTGCTGCACCAAAAAGTTTCTCTAATCCAACATCGAGGTCGCACACTTTTCCCTCAATTCGATCTCCCAAGAAAAATTACGCTGTTATCCCTGCGGTAGCTTTTACTAACTTTCTCTCAAAGAGGATCTGTATCTTTATAAACTTGTTCTCTTAAGCTTAGCTTTCCCCAACTAAAATTCAACTTTAAAAACAGTAACAATAACTAAATTGAAAGCCTAATTAAGCTCGGCAGGGTCTTCTCGTCTTTTACAAAAATTTAAACCTTTTCATTTAAAAGGAAACTTCATTTTTTTTTTATAGAGACAATCGATCTACGTCAAACCTTTCATACCATTCTCCAATTAAGAGACAAATTATCGCGCTACCTTAGCACAACTCTCGTTGCAGCCGTTTAATTATTATATCACCGGGCAGGCCCGACTTTTTATCTTAGAAATCAAAAAGCGATGTTTTTGTTAAACAGGCATAAATCTTATTTGTCGAGTTCCTTTATAAAAGTTCACTAAATTTACATAACTCTTTTCAAATTTCCACCCCCTAAGGTACACCGACTAGACAGCATCCTTTATGAAGGGCCAATAAAAATTCTTTAAAATGGGTCCCATTTTATTTTTTCCAACTCATAACTACTGATTCTATACTTATGACCCTATAAAAAATTATTATAGGCCAAAAGGTACTAAATCAACACTTTAAACAAACTATTTTATTAATAATCTTTTATAAGATAGACAATAAAAATCCTACTTGATTAGTTTATTTTTTTCTTTTACCTTCAAGCTTAACCTGGAAGGTCTGTATAGCAAAGAGGTAAATAATTTTACCTTTTTCACCTATATACTTTAATATATTTTCCTTTTAACCAGCTATCAACTTTTTCGAAAGGCATATCACTTCTACCATGAGCTATAAGAATTTTCTGCAACAAACCCCCTTAAACACGGTAGCTCTAAAATTTTCGGGAAAAAAAATTTGTTTATTTACTCTATAGATCATGATACAAAAAGAACTTTTTCTAACGAATTATATTACTTTCTATTATTTTCTTTTCAAATTACAACTCTTTATATATTTTTCCCAATACTTCCATTAAAAGATTTCTTTAAGCAGCTTCATTACTTTGCATAATCTTTACACTAGGGAGCAACACCAGATTATTTGCAGCCAAACTTCCTAGTTAAATTCACTTTAGAGCTTATATTACTCATTTTAACAGCCATATACTCTATCTTTATAGTGTTCGATTCGAACAGATATATTTCATAAAAAAATCATCTTATAGGGTATGCTAAGAAGAAAAGAAAATATACAACCCTGGACACCAACCCTAAAGTTACATAAGGCTCTTCTACTGGGCATATACCCAAAAATGTTAACAACATAAAATCTCCAATAAACAGAAAGAACACAACTTGGCTCACAGGATTGTGCTGAATATTTTTAAACACTGGCTTAGGATAAAACGGCAAAGTAAACAAAACAACAATAGATCTTGCTAGGGCCACAATACCCCCTACCTTTCTTGGAATTCTACGAAGAATCGTATACGCAAATAAGAAGTATCACTCGGGTTGAATATGGAGTGGAGTCTTCATAGTATCGGCAGGAACAAAATTAATTGGGTCTAGGAAGAAGTCAGGGTAGAGACATACACAAATCCCAAAGAACGTCAGCGTTAGAGATATTCCTAATAAGTCTTTTACTGTATAGTAAGAATGGAAAGGAAGTATATCCCCCTTCCTATCTACCCCTAGAGGGTTTCTTGTTCCATATTCGTGAATTAGTATTAAATGGGAAAATACTAACCCAGCTAAAACAAAAGGAAATATAAAGTGAAAAGTAAAGAATCGTTTCAAGGTAGCGTCTCCAACGCAAATTCCTCCTCAAACTCACTGTACCAAAGATTCCCCTACAGAGGGAATTGCCCTTAGTAAATTGGTAATAACCGTAGCACCCCAGAATGATATTTGACCTCAAGGAAGTACATACCCCGTAAAGGCAATCCCCATTAAGACGCAAAGCAAAATTACACCTGACCATCAAGCTCCGCGTGAAAAAAAAGAAAGGTAGAACATCCCCCGAGCAATATGGAGATACACCATAACGAAAAACAGAGAAGCACCATTAGCATGACAAGAACGCAGTATCCAACCTTCGTTAACATCTCGTATAATGTGAACCACCGAATTAAATGCTTCAGCTGACCTTGCCGTATAGTGTATCCTCAATAACACCCCAGAAATTAATTGGATTGATAAACACATACCTAAAAGAGAACCAAAGTTCCACATTTTTCTTAAATTTATTGGAACTGGTAAATCATAAACAAGATCCCTTAATTGGGACACCCCTTTTATCTGTTTACGATACACAAACCCCACTCAAAGTAACCTATAAGAGTATCTTTAATTCCCAAAACTAACATTTTTTATTAAACTATACTTTGGCTTTTTAATTAATCTTTTAATCTAACATTTATTAGCATTCATACTCTTTATATTACCTTTATTTTAAATTTTAAACCACTTGTTGTAAGTAGTTTAATGTTATTAAATATTGATCTATGTTTAAAACAACAACGGCAATTGGCATTTCCCTATGGCCTGACCCGCATAACTCATAACAAAACCCATAATAGTACCCTGGTGTTATAGGGGTAATAAACCCAGAATTAACGCGCCCTGGAACAGCATCAATTTTAATACCCAACTCAGCTACACCTCACCTATGCATTACATCAGCTGTAGACACTAAAACTTCATTTTTAACCCCGCAACAAGCGAAACAAGGAATTCTCACATCACCACGACGAAACCCGCCAAATTCAACCTCGCCCGAGTCAATTAGTTGCGCTTCAGCTATGATATAAGAATCATAACGCAACTCCTCTTTTTTTGCCTCTTCATCTATTTGTAATACTCTATTGAAAACCTCATCCATGACCCTTCTACACTCCTTAGACCTCGATACGATAAGTTCTTCGAACGGCTTAATCAGATCACCCTGACACTTTAATACTAAATCCCAAAGACTCTCTAAAAAATCACTTATCGCCCTGAGCGCATGTAACTTAGAAAAATCCCCACAAGCAGCATTGCATAACTCACAGGCACGTCTCAACCCTACTCTAATTTTGTTTAACTCATCATCTAAACGAGAGATTGTATAAACAAGATGCGCTAACAACTTAGCCAACTCGGGACCTTTTTGCCTGACCTTACTATTATTATTACTATCATACCCAGACACCGCGGATCCAGTCATAATGCTACAATCATAGTTTGCTCTATACTGTTCCCACTCCCTATATAGTAAATTAAGCTTCCTACTCAAAGGCGCCTCTCCTGGAATTATATTAGTGTTAGAATGCGGCTCATAAATGTACTCCCAGTATCACTGATGACCAACGGCCCTAAATGAAAACACAGAAACCCCTCTGCCCCTTATATAGTAGAGGTTATTCAAAGAGAAAAATCCAATTACACATAGGAACACAGCAGGGCCAATGGTTCACACAATCTCTAAAGTCTCATGCTTCTTGATAGTTAAGTCTAACTGCCCAGCTATAAGCGCCCTAGCAAATAGCATAACCGCTATAAACCAACCCACCAAAATTAACACAAATACTACTACCACTATAACAAGGTCGTGGTAGCAAAACAACCGTCCTGCTCTTTCCGTTCCAGGGTCAGGAAACCCTAACTGATTTCAGCCTATCATTTTATTACAAAGTTTACAATAAACCTAAACTTACCCTTATTATAGGGTGTTGAGGGATTCACTCCTCTATTTAATATATTTTTCTAAAGTATCACTAACCCTACTAGGCCTCTATTTACTATATTTTTCTAAGGTGCCATGGACCCTTTTTTATCCATTTTTTGACGAGCTTTAGGCAGGGACTCCTTAGAGCGCCAAAAAAAGTATCATCTCTTCAAAGACACTTTTTTTGGCGCTCTAAAGCACAGTGCCAAAGAATAAAAGTGCCCAGTGACATCACCCGTGGATAGAGTAAAATGAAACAGGGGGGAAAAGTCTGAGGTGACAGTAGCTCATTTTTCCCCCCAACAGTCCCGGGCATTCCCTCCCGGAGGAATACTCCCGCTGCCCGCTTCGAGAAATATTAAATCAGCCACTTTTATTCTTCTTTTATCTGACGAAAACCAATAGGTCTAAGAGATATTTATATCAACTAAACTAGAAGTTCTAGACTAGTAAGAAGTGTTACTTAGCATCAAACTTACCGGGAAAACCCGCTTGTCCCTATGTTAAGGAAAGAGGTCCAGGTCTATATTCATAATACCTTTAACTAAATAGTTCATATTAATAAATAAACAATCACTGCTGAGTGATTGTTTATTTAGCAAGAATTGCACATATTTTTCCCTGAGGGCCTAACCCTCAAATAATTCATATATAATACTTTAGCGCTTAAAAAAAGGAGTTTTTTTAAGGGCCCCCCCCTTTCCCCCCCCATAGAAACAAACATAATAGGAATTACCCATTTTTGTTTTACTCCATAAGAACCGTGGCCAGCTCACGTATTCCCCCTACAGTGGGGCAACCTAGGAAGACAGGTCATTATAACTAACTAACTTTTTAGCCAATTAACACCATAGGATAGTCTTAAAAACTACCCAGTTTTCAACCATTATAGCAATTATTCACAATGTGGTCCCCCCCGGCCCACACTGCACTTACAATCCTTTATCCTACAACCTACTGTAAAGGCTAGAAATATTATAACTGTACTTTTTCTACTTATCCCAAGTATGGGACTATAACTTCTGTGTATGAAAATCTTCTCTAAGTCGGCACTTTCAACCAAATAGAACAACCATGTATCTCCATGGTTGTTCTATTTGGTTTTGAGACTTTGGGAATGATACTAATGTTCCTCTGGTGATTAGATTACCAAACCCCATACTTTAACCGCATCATAGCTATTTATTTCTATGATTAACCCTAAAGTCGGTCCCCGTGAAAAAGGTGAAACCTTTGTGTAACTCAGTGTCCAATCACCATCCTCCACAAAGCAAAAGCTCACTGTCATCGTCTATTGCACCTTTTTCCACTTTTGAGCTTTTAAAGTGACGATAACTTTCTTAATTAACTGTATCCCCGCGTACGGCTGAGATCCCTCCGAATTCTTAATTTATTTCGTATTCATAAAATCTTTTGAGAGGTCCATTGCCTCATTTAACTAAATAACCTTTAAGACTTTCTTATTGCGTAAAACCTATTATGCCTTGCAAAATTAGCCTAATAATTCTTTTGCTAAAATTAGTAGGGAAAGATAAAAACTATTTAAAGTGTTGAGGGATTTACTCCTATATTTTACCTCATCAAGGCAACCCAATTTATCTGGCACAACACCATACCCAACCAAGGGGTTGAGGAGTAAGCCCCTCAACCCCTTAGTTCCGGTATTTTCCTAAGGTATCGCAGTTACTTTTCTAGAGCACTACGGACTGCTAATTTTATTCTTCAGATTTCCGTTCGTTGTCGTCCATCGTCCTCCGATTTCCGCCCATCGTTCATCATCTACGGTCGTCATCTACCACCGTGTGTCGTCCATCTTCCGCCCATCGTCGTCCAATTTCCGAAAAAAAAAAAAAAATTCACTCGACCAGTTCCCACCAACCGTTCATCGTGTGTTGTGCATTTTACTATGCTTTCTAAAGTACTATGGATTGCTAATTTTATCCTTCAGACTTCCGTCCATCATTTACCATCTATTTTTTACCTATCGTGCATCATCGTTCACCATTTCTTGTCCATCGTTCACCATCTTTCATTATTTGCCGTCCGATTTCCGCCCATCGTTCACCATTTTTTGCCATGTCGCGTCCACTTTCCGCCCATCGTTCACCATCGCTCACGATGCGTCGACCAGTTTTCGCCCATTGGTCGCCATCTTTCGCCATGTTGCGTCCAATTGCCGCTCATCGTTCACCATCATTAGCCATGTCTCGTCCAACTTCCGCCCATAGTTCACCATCGTTCACCATTTGTCGTCCATCTTTCGTCCATCGCCGTCCAATTTCTGTTCATTGTAGCCCAATTTCAGCCCACTCTCGTCCAGTTCTCATCATTTTATTACAAAGTTTACAATAAACCTAAACTTACCTTTATTATAAGGTCTTGAGGGATTCACTCCTCTATTTACTATATTTTTCTAAAGTGTCACTAACCCTACTGGGCCTCTATTTACTATATTTTTCTAAAGTGTCACCAACCCTACTGGGCCTCTATTTACTATATTTTTCTAAAGTGCCACGGACCCTTTTTGTCCATTTTTGACGAGCTTTAGGCAGGGACTCCTTAAAGCGCCAAACCCCATACTTTAGCCGCATCATAGCTATTTATTTCTATGATTAACCCTAAAATCGGTCCCCGTGAAAAAGGTGAAACCTTTGTGTAACTCAGTGTCCAATCACCACCCTCCACAAAGCAAAAGCTTACTGTCATCATCTATTGCACCTTTTTCCACTTTTGAGCTTTTAAAGTGACGATAACTTTCTTAATTAACTGTACCCCCGCGTACGGCTGAGATCCCTCCGAATTCTTAATGTATTTCGTATTCATAAAATCTTTTGAGAGGTCCATTGCCTCATTTAACTAAATAACCTTTAAGACTTTCTTATTGCGTAAAACCTCTATTATGGCTTGCAAAATTAGCCTAATAATTCTTTTGCTAAAACTATTTGAGGTCTAACTAATCAGTTCTAGGAATTTTTTCTTAATGTATAGCAGGTGAACATTGATCCCATAACCTCCTTAGAACCTTATAAACCTGAAAGAATGGACTTTCAAAACACCAGTCCTCCGACTAGAATTTACCAGTAAGGCCAACCCTATAATAGACCCCCTTACATCCAAGCATAAGACTATAATGGAGGTATAGGCTACTATTACCCTTTCCCCTAAAATACCCCCATATACACACAAAACAAATACCCTTATCATTAGGATTTCAAAAAGCAGCAATACATTAAGAAAAAATTTTTCCTGCCATATCACACACAATAAGGAAAAAAAACAAACACCTATTAACACTAAAGTCTTAACACTAAATAAATCAAAAAACCCCCAGCCAGATTTACCAATAACCTCAACATTCTTACTTTAGAGACGCTAGAGCCAAAATAGGCCTTAAATAGGGGAACACTCTTTCCCCAAAAAACCATCACCGACAAAACAGCCCCTAAATAGAATACCAAGCTGATACATGACGTTAACACGCAAAACCCAGTTCCAAGCGGTATAAAACCCCAACATCCGTAGATAAGGGCCACTTTTATGGCACAGCCCACAAATGGGGGAATACCTGCCCTGGATAAAAAGTACAGCGAGACCCACCAAAGATTATCAAATCTCCTTAACCCTTTCTCCTTCATTAAGTCTTGAAACCTATAAATACCTAATGCCCATAATCTCATCATTAAAGACCCCCTTAAAACGAAATATACCATAACAAATATTCATAGATAAAACTCATGACAACAACACAATAACACTATAGACCCTAGATTCTGCACGGAAGAGAACCCCAACAAAACCCGATAATTGAGAACATTTAAACCCCCTAGACACCCAACTAGTGAAGTCATACAACACAAGAATTCAATTCGATTTACATCCTTATACAACAAAAGATAATTCCTAAGAACTCATAGAGGAATTAGTTTTTGTAGTAAAAGAATAGCAATACAACCACCTCAAGATAGTTTTCTCACCACTGGCCCCACCCAAAAGTAGAAAGGGAACATGCCTAACTTTATTATCATTCCAACCAAAATTATGAACTGACCAACTATAATTTCAAATATATTTACCACTATTAAAAACCCTATAGCGCATACACAAGATCCCAACACCTGAATAATAAAATATTTCATTGTTCTCTCCGTCTCTTCAACGCTGGACCCAGCCCCAAAACAAATTACAGATAAAAAACTTAACTCTATACCTACCCAAACCCCTAGTATATTAACGCTAATAAACCCAACAATTACGCCAATAACCCTGAATAGAAACCTAATGACCCTCGACAACCTGCCTATAATCCCGAACATTTTTATAAGATTTTATCTTATCTTATTTAGCACCAAATCCAAGTCTCTGAACAGCCCTAAGTATACTATTAACAGACAAATTCTCAAAGGCAGTAAGACCTTCCAACATAACCCTATTAATAAGTCATATCGAAAACGAGGGACGACCCCCCGCACCCAGACAAGGAAATAACTAATTGCTACGACAAAAAACGAGAAAAGCAACCTATCAAAGACCATTTTTCCTAAGACACAACTTAAAAACAATAGCCTACTTACCATTCTTATAAATACTATATTCCTGTACTCTGCCAAAGCTAAAAGGGCAAACCCTACCCCCCCAAATTCTACTATATAGCCTGCCACCAACTCTGACTCCCCTTCAACAAAATCAAAAGGGGCACGGTTAGTTTCAGCCAGAACGCAAATAATCCACAACAATATTACCTCCTGCCCCAGTAAGATCCCAGGGAATTCACTGACCCGACAATCGTTTAACCTATAAGACCCTATTAGTGTTAAAGGACAAAACAGACAAGTTCTTAAAAAAACCTCATAAGAAATTCTCTGTGCAATAGCCCGTATTGCACCTAAAAACCCATAACGAGAATCACAAGATCAACCTACTATAAAAACACCATAAACCCTAAAGGAAGAAACACACACAAAAAACAGGAACCCCAACCTAAGATAGAAACAACCATATATACAGGGAAACAGCCCCCACAATAAATAAGCACACCTAAAGCAAATAAGGGGCCCAATAATGTATATTGACTTAATAGAAGAATACGGGAAAATCATCTCTTTAGTAAAGAGTTTTACGCCGTCAGCTACCGGCTGTACCAATCCTTTAAATCCAACCTTATTAGGACCCTGTCGCAATTGTAACATCCCTAAACCCTTCCGCTCCGTAACAATATAGAATGCTACCCTTACCAACATTAAAATCCTTACGACTACTACCCTCACTACTAGGGGAGTACACACTCATAATTAGATCCTAAATCTAACACATTTATCTGACACCCTAATTACCTTATAACTGTTTCTAGCTTAAGCCCAAGCTTTTCCATTCACTCAAATAAACACACTTTAAAACTTCACTTTTGTTAGAATATTACTTAACTTTTTTCTTTTTATTGGCTCTTCTTTTTTTTAAATTAACCTTTGATTTCCTTGCCTTTACATTTCTAAGCCAAACTTTCAAACGACGAGAATCCTTGTCTAACCTAAACTGTATTCCAAAAGGATTCTGGGAGGCATTGTGTTGGGGCCGAGGGAATCCCTTTCCAGTTCATTCAGCCTCGGCAGGACCTACTATAGCGAAAATCAAACATCGTTTCCTAATTATCGCCTCCCAAAGAATAAATAAGAACAACCATAACCTAGCCAGAGACGCTATTGACCCTCATCTAGAAAATATGTTTAGCCCATGTATAGTGTCGGGATAATCTTGGTACCGGCGCGGCATCCCCCCCATCCCTAAAAAGTGCTGCGGAAAGAAGGTTCTATTTACACCAATAAACATCCTGAAAAATTGCCTTTTTCTTCACACAGGGTTTATTCCGATCCCAGTGAATAACGGAAATCAATAATGGAATCCTGCGAATAGAGCAAAGATAGCACCCATCCTAAGTACATAATGAAAGTGGGCTACTACATAGTAAGTATCATGGAGGGCCACATCGAGAGAAGCACTTGCTAGAACAATTCCCGTTAAACCCCCAGTAGTAAACAAAAATAAAAAGCCTCTGGCTCAATATATTATAGGTCAATCTTTTACAATTCCACCCCTTATAGTAGCAATCCATCTAAACACCTTTACACCAGTCGGAATAGCAATAATAAAAGTAACAGTTCTAAAGTAAGCACGTCTGTCTACATTTATTCCGATAGTAAACATATGGTGCCCCCACACAATGAACCCTAAAATTCCAATAGAGATCACAGCATGAATTATTGGTACCTTTCCAAATAATTCAAGCTTAGAACATCCAACTTTAATTACGTGGGAAATGATTCCAAACGCTGGTAAGATTAGAATATATACTTCAGGATGTCCAAAGAATCAAAATAAATGAACGAATAAGACAGGATCACCTAATCCAGTGGGGTCAAAGAACCTAGTATTAAAATTACGATCCGTAAGCAATATCGTTAAAGCCCCAGCTAACACAGGTATAGCTAAAATTAGCAAGAAAGACGTTACAGCAATACACCAAACAAATATAGTAGTACGAAGTAGATTTATAACACCCGTTCGTATTCTAACACTCGTAATAAGAAAATTAATGGATGCTATAATAGAAGAAGCACCACCCACATGAAGTGACAAAATCACATAATCCATTGCACACCCTGCATGGCCTAATAGCCTAGATAGCGGGGGATAGATAGTTCATCCGGTTCCTGCTCCATTTTCAACATATGTCGAACCTAGTAATAATATTATTGATACCGGTAAAAATCAAAACCTAGCATTATTTATTCGAGGGAATGCTATATCAGGGACCACCAGTATTAGAGGAACCAACCAGTTACCAAAACCCCCAATTATCATAGGTATTACTAAGAAAAAGATTATTACTAACCCGTGAGCAGTCACAACCAAATTATAAATGTGGCCATCTAACAGAACCTTCCCCGGCATAGTTAACTCCATCCGGATGATAACCCTAAATCCTGTCCCCATCAGCCCAGCTCAAAAAGCAAAAATAAAATATAAAGTACCAATATCTTTATGATTTGTTCTAAAGAATCAACGATAAATTCAATCCTTCTGATTCTTAAAGTATGGCACCACGGCTCTTTCTACCCTGTGTCTCAT